TAATGGGGGCGGACTGTAAATCCGCCGACAACATATGTCTACGCTGGTTCAAATCCAGCTCGGCCCAATAATTCGCTGATCCAACATGAAATGCTATAACCCATTTGTTCGTTAGAAATGTCGGAGACAGAAGAATAACGAAAGTCAGATTTTCTGATATATACCTACCTACCCCATTTATTTGTATTTGCTTTACTTATTTTGGTTTGTTCCTACAAATTCTGATCTTGCTAATGATCTAGATTCATATCAGGATCTGTAAGTATAAAGTCTAAGAAAAGAGTAAAGAAAAAAATACTTTTTCATTGAAAAATTGATTATCAATTGATTTTTCATTACAATAATGAAAAGATTACTTATTAGTAATCACTAAAGTTTATATCTGTGTGTATAATCAATTGTATATTCAATATATCACTCGCGTTTCTTATCTTATTATAATATAAGAAGATGGCCCCTAGAAATAGAAAGGGGTTGAATTAAATCATAAGAATATGTGGGCTATGGCTATACAACTTATTTCCCCGGGATTGTAGTTCAATTGGTCAGAGCACCGCCCTGTCAAGGCGGAAGCTGCGGGTTCGAGCCCCGTCAGTCCCGACACAAGCGATCCAATAAAAAAATAAAATAGATTTTTTCATCTATCTCTTTTTCTGTGAAAAGAGCGACAAGGAGCAGATTTTCATTCCGGATGCTTATTCTTAATTTATATTATTTATTTAAAATTTTTTTTTTTAGGGGTCCCGTCGAAGGAAGAACAAACTCTAAAATAGGTAATTTTATGGAATATTAGATCTTTTATACCGGGACTCGTCTTTATCACACTTTTTTGTCTTCCACTAAAATTAGATCATTAAAAAACATAGTTTATAACCCCTAATTCCTTTTTTCCATTTCACTTCTATTGTATTGTTTGTTTGGGTTTGTAATCAATGGAAGTGGAAAAGCGGTCAGATTATACTTTATCTGATAAAAGGCAATAGGTTATAGAAAAAAAGAAAGAGTGGCTAAATATGAATAAAGGAATTCTTGAATGAATCGGGAATCAAATTTTTGAGTCGGTATGGATAAAAGATCTTCCTATGTTATACTATTCAATTCTCGACGATGAATCAATTTGATAGCTCAGATATTGTTATTCATGATATTGATTCGATTCAATATCATCGAGATGTAATTCATCCCATTGAATTTACATTACAGGCGAAAGATTTATCATCTCTATGGGATTAAATCCCGAGTTATTGCGAAAAAAAAATGAAACGATGATATTATGGAAGTAAATATTCTCGCATTTATTGCTACTGCACTGTTCATTCTAGTTCCTACTGCTTTTTTACTTATCATTTATGTAAAAACAGTTAGTCAAAAAATTTGAATGAACTTCTTAGTTCTTATCAATAATTGAAGAAATAAAATGAAAAGGATTCCGATTTAGTGTCGTAAATGAAATGAACGAATTAGGATCAGCAGTATTATAGTATTCTAATAGATAGATAGACTGGTAGAATTATATATAATTCTACCAGTCTATCTATCTATTATTCTATTTACTATTATATTAATAATATTTACAGTTGTACTGTATAACGTATTAATATAGATCAATCCACAATATGTATTTATATATATGTAGATATCAATTACATATATGTCCATAGCACCCCAATTCTATTTCTTTGATTCGTATTGATTACAATCAATTTGAAATAATCGAAAGCGAACTCTTACTTTTATGGGTCTAATTCACAAATTTCTGATTATTTCAAATATGAATCCCAGACTCCATCGAAAGAATCAAATCAATGAAGGAAAAACAGTATGGGTATATATAAAAGAAAACCAAGTAATCTTTTTTTGTTTAGCATTTCAACGAAGTAATTGATTGAGCCATTGATAGATGAGTCAGGGAATTATATGATACTTCTTCGAATTTCGAAAAGAAGTATAGTAAAAGTCAAACCCGCCGATTTTTAATCTTTGAACTATGATTTGAAATGAGTCGATAAAGCATAAATCCAATTTAAAAAATAATAAAACAAGTGGTAAGTCCACAATACAATATGGGACTAGCCCAAGACAAGATCTTATTATGTGTAATATCTCGATGGACAACCCCCATGTCTATGTTCGTTCCCATAGAAAGTGTATATACACTTAATAACAAAACGACTTCCTCTTTCTCTTTGAACAGTAAAGAGGGAAACAACTAAAACAAATAAGCAAAAGTGTCCGTTGTTCCTCATTGTCCATATAAAATTCGGGTAAGAACCGGTTGATCAAAATAGAAAATTTAGGAAGAATCGAATTCTAATTTGGCTGGAATAAATTTCTTATCATCTGTATCCCTTTTACTTTCGAAATACAAACATGGGAATCATCAAAATATTCCTTTGCCTTTGATTGAAAAGGTATTATTCATATAATACATTATTCCACTATAATACAATGGAATTTCGAAATGAAGATCTTTTTATTTATATTTATTTTATATTAAAAA